TGTTCAATTTTGCTAAGGTCTTCTTGACTGTTATTCAAAAGGTCCAATAATGTATGTATATTGGACTTTTTGAGACAATTATAGATTCTGGGAGGCAATTCTAATTGGTCAATAAAAATATATTGAAATGCTTGTTCTTTTTGTTTTTTTCTTAGGTTAACTAATCTATTATGAAAAGGAAAAAGGGGTAAAGTAACTTGATGTTGATTGTTCTCTAAATAGAACGTTTCTTCTTCTACATGTAGAAAAGGAATAAATAAATTAATCAAATTCCGGGAGGCTTCGTGAAGTGCTTCTTTAGGAGTTAAACTTCCATTTGTCCATATTTCTAGAAAAAGAATCTCTTGTTTTTCATTCCCATTCCCATAAGAATGAATACTATGATTCGCGTTTTGAACAGGCATGAATACAGCATCTATAGGATAACTTCTGTCTTCCAAGTTATTTGACATTTTTAGACTATATCCGCGATTCCTCTCGATTTTTAATCCAATACACAAATCTATTGGTTCCGTTAAAGTAGCTATATGCTGTGTATTATCAATGATTTCCACAGAGGGCGGTAAAATGATGTCTCGAGCAGTTATATATCCGGGACCTTGAACACAAATAAGCGCGTTGCGCATTCCATATAGATTGCTTCTTAATACAATCTCGTTCAAATTCATTAAAATTTCATGTACTGATTCTTGAATACCTACTATGTTAGAATAGTCATGTGGTATGTTCTCAGATTTTGCACGTGTAATACATGTTCCTTCTATTTCACCAAGTAAAGCTCTTCGCATCGCAATGCCTATTGTGTCGGCTTGGCCTTTCATAAGTGGAGATAGAATAAAGCGTCCATAATAAAGACGCTTACTATCTCTTCTTGATTCAACACACTTCCACTGTAGTGTCCGAGTAGATACTTTGACTTTCTCTCGAACCATAGTAATTTTATTTGATCAGATCATTGAATCGTTTATTTCTCTTGAAACCCTTTCAGCCTTTATTTATAGTTCTATACACGTCTTTTTTTAGGGGGTCTACACCCATTATGTGGCATAGGGGTTACATCTCGTACGAAACTTAAAAGTATACCGCTTCTACGAATAGCTCGTAATGCTGCATCTCTTCCCAGTCCAGGGCCTTTTATCCTTACTTCAGCTCGTTGCATACCTTGATCCACTACTGCTCGAATAGCATTTCCTGCTGCGGTTTGGGCAGCAAAAGGTGTTCCTCTTCTTGTACCCCTGAATCCACAAGTACCCGCGGAGGACCAAGAAATCACCCGACCCCGTACATCTGTAACGGTCACAATGGTATTGTTGAAACTTGCTTGAACATGAATAACTCCCTTTGGTATTCTACGTACATTTTTACGTGAACCACTACGTGTATTTTTACGTGACCCAATTCTTAATATAGGTTTTGCCATATTTTTTCATTTCACAAGAAATATATGGATATATCCATTTCATGTCAAAACGGACCTTTTTTTTTCCAGCTCCCTGGAAGTGCTTTTCCTTTACTTTATTTCCTTTAGTAAGATTATCCTTGTCTTTGTTTATGCCTCGGGTTGGAACAAATTACTATAATTCGTCCCCGCCTACGGATTAGTCGACACTTTTCACAAATTTTACGAACGGAAGCCCTTATTTTCATAGTTGTTATTCCTTAATTCTTTGAATATATTTATTGTTGGACGAAAAAAGGTTTCTTGATATTTTTGAATCTTAAATTGTATCTTCGTGAAAGGAATGGTGAAATTGAAAAAACCATTTACTCATTTGAATCCTTGTTAGGGAGCCTAGAAAATGGCTGTCCCCTGATTAACTTAATACCTAAGAACTTACTAAAATTTTTACTTTTTTATCCTATAGGTATACCTATACAAAAATATGTCGAATCCTTTCAGAAGCATGACCTAAAATCAAACAAATCTTTAGTATCTAAAAAAATCGAGCCATGCCGTTCGGAAGTGATTCAGAACGAATTCATTAATTCATTTTTTTCTTTAATTTAAGTCGAGGTAAAACATCCGAAACTTTTTTAGCAGGGGATGGTATTACACAACCCCCCTTTTTCACAAATCGTAAGTTCCGGATATCCAATTTTTATATTTTTATATTAGAAGGATTACCATATATAACACAAAATTTCTCCGCCGATTCTTTTTAGTCGAGCTTCTCGGTCTGTCATTATACCTTGAGAAGTTGAAAGGATTACAATTCCTATTCCGCCTAAAATTCGTGGAATTCGTTGAGAGTTAGAATAGATTCGTAGACCCGGCCGACTTATTCTCTTTAAATTTAAAATCGTTTTATAGGATTCTTTCTTATTTCGTCTATGTCTTAGGGTTAAAATTAAAAAATATTGGTTGTTTTCGCGATGTTTCCTTACGTTTTCGATAAAACCCTCGCGTAAAAGTATTTTAACAATGCTTTCGGTGATGTTAGTCGATCCTATCCGAACCGTTCCTTTTCTATTCATGTCAGCATTTCGTATAGAGGTTATTATATCAGCAATAGTGTCTTTCCCCATGATAAGTTAAAATTCCTTATTGTTCTATAAATTTTGATATAATCAACATGTTCTTTTTCTTTTATTTATATATAGATATAGACGAATTATATATTAATATATGAATTTAATTATTAATATTTTATTATTAAGGGTATATGCGTGATACACAATCTATTAATTCATTTTATTTCAATACCATTTTTTTAATCCTATACTAACTATCGATACTTAGGTCTTATAATACCTCAGGAGCTAATGAAACAATTTTAGTAAAGTTTAATTGTCTCAATTCCCGTGGGATCGCCCCAAAAACTCGAGTTCCTTTTGGATTTCCTTCTTGATCAATGACAACTGCGGCATTGTCATCATATCGTATTATCGTCCCATTGTTACGTTTGAGTTCTTTACAAGTACGTACAATTACAGCTCTGATCACTTCTGATCTTTCTAGAGGAGTATTTGGTATTGCTTCCTTGATTACAGCAACAATAACGTCACCAATATGAGCATATCGGCGATTACTAGCTCCTATTATTCGAATACACATCAATTCTCGAGCCCCGCTGTTGTCTGCTACATTCAAATAGGTTTGTGGTTGAATCATATCATTTTTTTTATCTCTTCTTTTAATGCAAAGGACTAAGTAAAAAAATATTATTTGTCAAAAAAAGAAAACTGCTAATCTTTTTATCCTTAAATGTTATTTAGCTTTTTCATTTTATATTCCTAATTCAGAAATAATGAATTGGGTTTTTATAGGCATTTTTGATGCCGCTATTGAAATAGCTTTTCTGGCTATATTTTCGGGTACACCACCCATTTCATAAAGGATTTTACCTGGTTTAACCACAGCTACCCAATACTCCGGGGATCCTTTCCCAGAACCCATACGCGTTTCCGCAGGTCTTACTGTAACTGGTTTGTCTGGAAATATACGTACCCAAATTTTTCCACCACGTCGTACATTTCGTGTCATTGCTCGCCGCCCTGCTTCTATTTGTCTAGATGTGATCCAAGCGGGTTCAAGTGTTTGAAGAGCATATCTACCAAAACAAATACGATTACCACGAGAAGATATTCCTTTTAGTCGTCCTCGATGTTGTTTACGAAATCTGGTTCTTTTTGGGTTATAGTTGATGGTTTTTTTTTTAATTAGAAATTCCATCTCTACTACAGAACTGAACGTGAGAGTTTCTTCTCATCCAGCTCCTCGCGAATAAAAGGACTAAAAAAGCTTGTATTTAAGATATAGATGTAGTTAATGATTAATTCTATTAATCATGGTTTTTTTTGAAATTTCATCCGATCTCTTCTAAATTTTTGTATGTCTTTTTCGGAATGGAATCCAAGATGAATTCTATTTATTTAAAAATAACGTAATATCATCATCTCGAATGTCGTTTTTGTTAGAGTTAGAATATTCTAACAAATCCTTATTTTCTTTTATCTTGTTAATTTTTTTTTTTTTTTTTTATTACTTTTTTTTTCAAATAAAAAAATTTCGCTGACGAATATTTACTCTTTCAATATCTATTTAAGTTTGATGTTTATCCCACGAGGTCTCAGAATAAAAATCAGAATAGATAATAAAGTTTTTGGTTTATTCCGCCATCCTGTCCAATGAATTACTAAGATTTGTTTTTCAAGAGAATCCTCTATATTCATGGGTTCCGTCGTTCCCATTGCTTCTTGATTAATCATTAGGCCCGAATTCTACAATGGAGCTCTTACATGAAATTTTGAATTTCATTTTTAAATTTGTTTTTGAGTCAATTTTCTCAGTTTTTATTGGCTCAAGGCTCTTAATTTTTGGTTTTCGGAACAGATTTATCTAATTATTATGAATGAATCTGTATTGATGCTTTATTACATTGCTTTTCTTACAGTGACCTCATAGACTTTCCAAATTGGAATCATATATCATTAATAGTCAATTTTTTCTCTCTTTCTTTCATCCTTCCATTTATCTACATACTTTTCGATTACCTTTCATAACTTACTAATAATATTTCTTTATTCTTTTTTTTTTTTTTATTCAGTTGCTACAATGATATGATCAGTCTATCATATCTTGACTGATTTTTTTGGATCCAGATAATGCGAAGCAATGAGTTGCTTAGGTTATTTATTAATGCTATAGTTATTAGTTGCTGTTATTAGGTAAGGTCTTTTTTCTTTTTTTTTTTATCTTAATCTAATGGAATCCTAAACCAACGAGTCACACACTAAGCATAGCAATTATATCAAAGGAGTTTTGATGGAAATTTTTATTCAACCTTATAGAATTGCTGATTTTATTCGTAAACACAAAAAAGAAGACTATAATTTTTTTTTATTTCTGTCTGTATAGTGTTATATTACATAGTTTTAGTTTTTTAGCGTTGGATAAAATGTAAAGAAAAATAACGTTTTTTTATGCTTCGTCTACGAATATCCAAATTTTTATTCCTAAGACTCCATAAATAGTTCGAACTGTATAGGAACAATAATCA